ATACGTGCATAGAACAAAAAATCAAGAGCCCCGAGCCAATAAAGACTGAGAAGGTTGACTCAAGAACAAATTTCATTAGGGGCTCCGTTGTAGAATTCAGACCTAACCATTAATCGAGAAGTGGTGGGAACGACAGAACCTGTGAATGCATAAGATTCTATTGAAAACGAATCCTAATGATTCATTGGGTAGGATGGCGGAAGGAACCAGAAACGGATTCATTTATTCTGAGAAGTCATGTCATAGACTAATCTTACAGCTGAATGTTGAAAGAGTAAATATTCGCCCGCGAATTTTTTTTTTCTAAATTTTAGTCGATTCGATATGATAATAAAAGGCAAAATAAAGATTCATTATAACGTTATACTAAAATGCCATTATCTGCCATTATCTATAAATAGAATACCTGGTTAATTATATATCAAAATATCAAAACAAAAAAATTCTAATAATCTAAATAATAATATAATAAATAGATTAAATGAAATTTCAAAGAATCACACGATTCCATATATTATTCACCATGTATATTATTTTTTAATCGTTTAATTCGCGAGGAGCTGGATGAGAAGAAACTCTCATGTCCGGTTCTGTAGTAGAGATGGATGGAATTGATAAACAACCATCAACTATAACCCCAAAAGAACCAGATTCCGTAAACAACATAGAGGAAGAATGAAAGGAATATCTTATCGAGGTAATCGTATTTGCTTCGGTAGATATGCTCTTCAAGCGCTTGAACCCGCTTGGATCACATCTAGACAAATAGAAGCAGGGCGGCGAGCAATGACACGAAATGCACGCCGCGGTGGAAAAATATGGGTACGTATATTTCCAGACAAACCAGTTACAGTAAGACCTACAGAAACACGTATGGGTTCGGGGAAAGGATCTCCCGAATATTGGGTAGCTGTCGTTAAACCCGGTAGAATACTTTATGAAATGAGCGGAGTAGCAGAAAATATAGCCAGAAGGGCTATTTCAATAGCGGCATCCAAAATGCCTATACGAACTCAATTCATTCTTTCGGGATAGGAATGTAGAACCAAAGGAAAGAGGTTTTTTGGATGAAAAAAAAAATTGCGGGTTTATTTTTTTCTTTTGAACAAACAATATTTCTTTTTTTTTATTTCGCCCTTTGCATTGAAAAAGAAAAAACCGATAAAAAAAATGATATGATTCAACCTCAAACCCATTTGAATGTAGCGGATAACAGCGGGGCCCGAGAATTGATGTGTATTCGAATCATAGGAGCCAGTAATCGACGATATGCTCATATTGGTGACATTATTGTTGCTGTAATCAAGGAAGCAGTACCAAATACACCTCTAGAAAGATCAGAAGTGATCCGAGCTGTAATTGTACGTACTTGTAAAGAACTCAAACGTGACAACGGTATGAGAATACGATATGATGACAATGCTGCAGTTGTTATTGATCACGAAGGAAATCCAAAAGGAACCCGAATTTTTGGCGCGATCGCCCGCGAATTAAGACAGTTAAATTTCACTAAAATAGTTTCATTAGCACCTGAAGTATTATAAGGGAAGACCCTGATATAGTTATATTATTTGAATGAAATCGATTAATTAGTAGATTGTTTGTATATCACGTATATACCTTTAATAATTCATAAACATTTAATAATTCAGAAGTAAAATAAATAAAAAAAAAGAAAAAGAGCATGTTGATTATATCAAAATTCGGGGGCAACAATAATCTTAGTTTATCATGAGTAAAGACACTATTGCTGACATAATAACCTCTATACGAAATGCTGACATGAATAAAAAAAGAACAGTTCGAATACCATCTACTAACATCACTGAAAATATTGTTAAAATTCTTTTACGAGAAGGTTTTATTGAAAATGTGAGAAAACATCAGGAAAACAATAAATATTTTTTGGTTTTAACCCTACGACATAGAAGGAATAGGAAAGGACCGTATAGAACTGTTTTAAATTTAAAACGGATCAGTAGACCCGGTCTACGAATATATTCTAACTATCAACGAATTCCTAGAATTTTAGGCGGAATGGGGATTGTAATTCTTTCTACTTCTCGAGGTATAGTGACAGACCGAGAGGCTCGAATAGAAGGAATCGGCGGAGAAATTTTGTGTTATATATGGTAATCTTTCTAATAGCCGAATTATATGCGGAACTTTCATATTTGTGAAAAAAAAAAAAGAGAAAGGGCGGGTTTCTAATATTACCCCTCTTACATTAGTTGATACTTCAAGGCAGTTTTACCTGGCATGAAAGAACAAAAATGGATTCATGAGGGTCTAATTACTGAACCACTTCCCAATGGTATGTATGTTCCGGGTTCCTTTAGATAATGAAAATCTGATTCTGGTTTTTTTCGGGAAGGATTCGACGTAGTTTTATACGTATACTACCAGGAAATAGAATAAAAATTGAGGTAAGTCCTTATGATTCAAACAAAGGACGTATAATTTATAGATTCCAAAGCAAAGACTCGAATGATTGGGTGGT